TTTCATATTAAGATAAAATAGATTATCACTATAAAAATAAGTTATAAATAGAATATATAGTTTCTAGTTAAGTATAAGCGTTTCTTATTCAAATCATTCAAAATACCTAGTGAAATATAACAAAATATATGGAAATAAATTGCGTCCAATAGGATTTGAACCTATACTAAAGGTTTAGAAGACCTCTGTCCTATCCATTAGACAATGGACGCTTTTTTTAGTTTTATTTTCACATCTTTTCTTCATAAAAAAGAATCTGTGAGAGAATTCCAGGAATTGCGCATTCAATTCAACGATCCATTATATTATATATTAATTTCATCAAATTTGAAATTAGATTCATAAAAATAATAAATATTCACTTTAATAAAAATCTTTAGTAATAAGATTACTAATCTTTAAATAATATATTTTTTTTTAATATATAAATATATATGAAGAAATTAATAGAATCTATATAATAAATATAGATTATATAGAGATATAAGCGGGTAGCGGGAATCGAACCCGCATCGTTAGCTTGGAAGGCTAGGGGTTATAGTCGACGTTGATTCATCATTTTTAACGTCTCTAATTCAAAACCGAACGTGAAACTTTGGTTTCATTCGGCTCCTTTATGTAAGATGGATAAATTCTACAGATGTCAGATGTAAATGAAATAAAAAAAGAAAAACAATTTCGGTCCATAACATCTATGTCAGCTTTTCTGTTTGAATGCATTCAAAACAACCCGCTTTTTAGATGATCCCTATAGAATGAGGGATATTTTAAAAATTTTTCTAGTTACTTCGTTCTCTATTTCTATTTGAAAGAATCCTTAGGAAAAGCATTTTATTTCCACCGAGCTAAAAAAATATGTCGATGTCTCTAGTAAACCAAAGTCATTATTTAATAGCTATTTTGCTTCAATCTCTCTTATACATACAAATCATAAAATGGAAGATTTAGTTACGATTAGAAATACTCCCTTCTCTCTTTATCCATGGATTCTTTACTCATACTCATTCAATTGGAAGTATTCATCCAATTAAATAAAAAAAAAAACAAATTATGTTTCGTAATTTCATAATCCAATTTTGTTTTTTTAAACTCCAAATTGACTATTTTATTTTGGATATAAATCACGAGAATTTTTAGTATTCCTCGAATCTTTCATTGATAGGTAAAGGATTTAATCCTTTATAAAGAAATAAAGTTTTTGTTCGGAATATCAATCAAACAAACCGAAGGCACCCTTTTAACTATGAAAGGGTTAATAGAACGAATCACACTTTTACCACTAAACTATACCCGCTACAATGTGATTATTGTATATAAATGTATCTTTTGTCGAACAAAAAAATTGGCCGTAATAATTAAGAAGATAGAATCAAAAAAGAATCGTGAAAATTAGAGAATCGGCGTGCTTTGTTCAAGGAACCCAATAAAATTGGGGAAAGAGGATTCGTTTAAATAAGTAAATAACACTTTTTTGGGGTGGGTGTTTTTACATTGACACATACACGATTTGATAATGTACGCCAAAACATAAAATTGTGCAACAATGTAGGGTTCCATTCTTTCTTTTTTTATTTCATTTATTTTTTACTTTACTGGAATAAAAAAAAGATCAAATAATAATAATAATTAAGAAATGACACTTTTTTTCCTATTTTGTATCATAGGAATCGAAATAGTCTTTATTATGATTGTTGTTGTTTCACTAACAAACATTGATTTGAAAATCAAATCAATTATTTATTCTATCATTCATTGGAACACAAGGAACAAAAAAGGCCCAGCGAGGTACTGACCAGGCCGGGCCGTGGGATTAAAAAAAGCTCTTGTAGACGAAATCAAAAAGTACTTTTTTTAGATATTTTTTTTTATATGTCTAGGTATTAGATAATTATCTATATAATATCTATGATAATAAAGAAATTAGAATTATAAATAATATAATAAAAGTTAAAAGCAATAAAAGAATATATATAATATTCTTAATATATACTAAATATATAAAAAAATATTAAATATATATGAATAGTAAAAGAAAGACTCTTTTTTCAAGCTTTACTAATTGTGTAACGTAACATAGTAATTATCCTTTTTCGATTGGGGGAGATGGCTGAGTGGCCTAAAGCGTCGGATTGCTAATCCGTTGTACGGGTTTTTCGTACCGAGGGTTCGAATCCCTCTCTTTCCGCTTTTGTCAATGATTTGTTATTTTTTATTTATCTTTCAATTTCGACGAGTCTTTTTTTGATCTATTTATCTAATAGTTAAATTTAATAGTTAAAGATGAAGAAGAGATAAAATCCTAAGAATATTTAAAAATCAAGCAAGGAAAACAAAAACTTTCTTTTTTATTCTTCACGTCCAGGATTACGTCCTGGATCATTAGACAGGAATCCGAAGATAAAGAGAGAAACAAAGAATATGACTACTGTGTAAACAAATAGTTTGAGAGTAAGCATTACACAATCTCCAAGATCATTTTTTTTTCAAAAAAGAGAATAGATTCTCCATTTTTATACCACATATACCTCAATTTGACACCCAAAAACAGTTTTTTTATAAATCTAGAAATAGAAAAGAATTTTCAGAAATTCATTTGTAATGTAATATGACTCAAGTCTTTCATTACCAATTTTTTTTTCATATTCATAATATCTAGTTGTGGGGGACTCTAATCGGTTCTTTCTTTCGCGGAAATGAGGCGATCCCCGGACTTATCGCGGCGATACAAGAATTTCCATATTTGAATTGAAGTTTTATACTATAAGACTTATCTGATCTTATCAATTGTTAGAATCTTTTTTATTTTTTATAATAAATCATGAATTTATCCAGGACAGTATTCAAGATCTCATCGAAAACTTACAGCAGCTTGCCAAACAAAAGCTAAGAGAAAAAATAGCAGAGGTATTACTGGCATAATATCTACGATTGGATTCAAAAAAGCGTAGGCCTCGGGCAATTTGGCGAAGAAAAAACTATTTGAAGAAAGAGCAGAATTAAGCCAGATACAGATCAAACTAAAGATATTAAGCATAACAAATATTTTGTTTTTTGTTTTGTCTTTGAAGATAATTGTATTTATTTTGATTGAGTTATTAATAATATAATGTTCTTTTTTTAAGTTTAACCAATTAAGTTATAGAAAAAATGAATAAAAAATGAAAAAAGAAAAATAAAGTAGACCCAAAACTTTTCTTTGATTTGAACTAACTCAATCAAAAAGACTTCAATTCTCAAATTAAAAGAAAAGAGAATAGAAGAGATCATACTTTCATACAATATCTTAATTGAATTCTATGTAATGATCAATAAATTTCGTTTAATTCTATATCTAAATGTATCATAATCCCAGTAACAATCTATTCTATAGATATTTGGACTATAATTGACGAACAACTAATAACAATATTAGTTGTTTATTAATGTCTAATATAAATACAAAATATATATAAAATATATATAAAATGGGGCGTGGCCAAGTGGTAAGGCAACGGGTTTTGGTCCCGGTATTCGGAGGTTCGAATCCTTCCGTCCCAGAGTATACCTATTATATATATCATATCAGATTATGTATATTCACTGAAACTTCTTCAGAAACTACCCATTCATAAAAGTATAGATTACTATGTACCGACCAAACCAATGATTATTCATGATTTCATAATTGAATCAATTACATACTGGTTATAGCAACCCACTAGAGAAATGTTATGGTAAAACTTCGTTTAAAACGATGTGGTAGAAAGCAACGTGCGACTTGAAGGATATGGTCGGCTGTGGATTCTTACATTCACCATTTTTTATTTTTATATTAATTCTATAGATATTAATTCTATAGATATTAATTATATAGGAATGAGGGTGCTCTTGGCTCGACATCGTTTGTTCTGTTCCACTAGAAAAATCTCATTTTTGGGGTTACGGTGTAAATAGTACATGATCATGATGGAGCTCGAGTCAAAAGTATTGATTCGTTTTTGAGGGGTATGGATCTAGGGTTAGTGTTAATTAATAAGTTGAAACAACTTCGTAAGTATATTTTTCATATAGAAATGGAAAGGATTTAATCCTAGCAAGTTTCAAATTCATATATTGGAATTGGTCAAACTCTTTCGATCAAAGGTGTATCGTGCGGGAATCAACTATTTGTATGATTCTTTGATAGAAAGAAATTCAAAAAATGGGTATGTTGCTGCCGTTTTTTGAAATGATTAAGGATCACCGAAGTAATGTCTAAACCCAACGATTCAAGGCAACGATAAAGAATCCTGGAACAAGTAAATACCGTTTTCAGTTGTCTCAAAAAATAGATCATAATGAAAAATAAAAAAAAATTCTAAAGTAGACAGACAAAAAGTGCGTTTAGAGACCGCTCAATAAATGAAATACCTAAAGGTTTTCTTTTGGGTTATTTGAGAATTATCTAACTTGAGTTATGAGGATATGAATATAAATTATTTTTTCTTTTTCGGGCAAGAAAAGGGACTTAAACATAGTTTAATTGATTTGATGGATCTATTTGATATTAATTATAAATTCTAGATAATTCTATATCTAGACATAATTTCGAATTTTCTTGAGCCGTACGAGGAGAAAACTTCTTATACGTTTCTAGGGGGGGTATTATTCATCTATATCTATCCCAATGAGCGGTTTATCGAATCGTTGCAATTGATGTTCGATCCCGAAGAGAGGGGAGAGATCTTCGTAAAGTGGGTTTTTATGATCCGATAAAGAATCAAACTTATTTAAATGTTCCCGCTATTTTATATTTCCTCGAAAAGGGTGCTCAACCTACGGGAACTGTTCATGATATTTCAAAGAAGGCGGGAGTTTTTATGGAACTTTCTCTTAATTAACAGATGAAATTAAATTAATGAAATACAAGAAAAAAGGGGAGGGGTGACTTTTATATAACTTTATGTAACCCTTTCTATAGAACTCCCCCTCTTTTCCTCTATTCCTATTCAATTTAGGATTACTATCCTAAAATGTCGTCGTCTATAACGACACGACAACAATTTTTTTTTTTCGTTTAGTGACATAAATTCATTCATATAAGACAGATAGAGAGAAAAAGGATCAAGTGAACAAATGAATGAAATAGTTGAATCTATAAATATAGAATTTTACATTATGGAGAATTCAATAATGGTTTACCTTTCGTTGAAACTTTAATTTTACTTTTTTATTTTAAATTTATAGTTTTCTGCATTATATTCTTTTAGCAACATTTACATCATATTGACAACAGTATATCAAACAAATATAATTTGATCGTGAATAAATGTATCTATTTCTCTCTGTTCTATAGAGTTGGTTTTTTATTTTACTTTATTCAATCAATAGGTTCATTGGATTTGCTGGGATATAAAAATAAAAAGTCTTTATTGTTTTTTTTTGATTCAAAAAGATGGATAAGATGATAATGGATAACATACGAACAAAATCTGCGGTAGTCTATAAATTTGAATTTTATCGATATTTTTATCTTAATTATCTTAATCTATATTCTTATCTTAGACGTCATTGTATTTGGATCTGATATGTTCATTTTTATGTTATGCTCAGAATTGAGTAAAAATATTTTTTCTATTTTCATATGTTAATATGAAAATATTATTTGAATTGTGTTGTGAAATTCAATCTCTTTTTTGATTACGATTAGATCTATACATTTTGATTCGGGTTGCTAACTCAACGGTAGAGTACTCGGCTTTTAAGTGCGACTAGCATTTTTTACACATTTGTATGAACCAACGGATTCGTCAATACCATCGGTAGAGTTTGTAAGACCACGACTGATCTTTAAAGGAAGGAATGGAAAAAGTAGCATGTCGTATTAATGGATAATTCTAAGAATATTTGATTTTTATCTTATTGGATCGATCCAAATTCACGTTTCAATTCTTGACGTGGAAAAAAATAAATTTAAAGTTGGGTTAAGTGAATAAATGGATAGAGTCCGGGGCTCCAATTATAGAGAAAAAAAGCAACGAGCTTCTGTTCTTAATTTGAATGATTACCCGCTCTAATTAAATGTTAAAAATATATTAGTGCTTGATGCGGTAAATGTTTTTACCATAAGTGGATTATCGGTTTTTTTTATAAATCCTAATTATTAGTAGATATTCTCCATTAGAATGTGGAGATAAATGTGTAGAAAAAGCAGTATATTGATAATTTTTTTTTACAAATTTCCAAAATCAAAAGAGCGATTGGGTTGAAAAAATAAAGGATTTCTAACGATCTTGTTATTCTAAAATGAGCATAAATCGATTTAATTAGATGGAAAAAGAGAGGATAAAGAATCCGTTGATGAGTCTTATCTGTTTCCGGGGTATCTATCTAGTCCTTTCTTAGTAAAATATCCTGTTTTGACTGTATCGTACTATGTATCATTTAAGAATCCAAGAAACCCCCTATCCTCGGTTCAAGTTCCATTTTTTTTTAATAAATGGAGGAAGTTCAAAGATATTTCGAACTAGATAGATTTAGGCAATATAACTTCCTATACCCATTTTTTTTTCGGGAGTATATTTATGCACTTTCTCATGATCATGGTTTAAATAAATTGATTTTGTTGGAAAATTTAGCTTTTGATAATAAATCTAGTTTACTGATTGTAAAACGTTTAATTATGCGAATGTACCGACAGAATCATTTGATGATTTCCGCTAGCGATTCTAACCAAAATCCATTTTTTGGATACAATAAAAATTTGTATTCTCAAATTATATCAGAAGGATTTGCAGTCATTGCGGAAATTCCATTTTCTTTACGATTAATATCTTCTTTAGAAGGGGCACAAACCATAAGATCTTATAATTTACGATCCATTCATTCAATATTTCCCTTTTTAGAGGACAAATTGCCACATTTAAATTATGTGGCAGATGTACTAATACCCTATCCCATCCATCTGGAAATATTGGTTCAAAACCTCCGTTACCGGGTAAAAGACGCCTCCTCTTTGCATTTATTACGGTTCTTTTTTCATGAGTATTCGAATTGTAATATTCTTATTATTCCAAAAAAATCTATTTCTATTTTTTCAAATAGTAATCCAAGATTATTGTTATTCCTATATAATTGTCATATATGTGAATACGAATCCATTTTCCTTTTTCTCCGTAACCAATCTTCTCATTTACGATTAACATCTTCTGGAATCCTTTTTGAGCGAATCTATTTACATAGAAAAATGGAAGATCTTGTCGAAATCTTTGTTAATGATTTTCGGGGCATCTTATGCTTCCTCAAGGATCCTTTCATTCATTTTGTTAGATATCAAGGAAAATCCATTCTGGCTTCAAAGGATACGCCTCTTTTGATGAATAAATGTAAATATTACCTTGTCTATTTATGGCAATGTTATTTTTATGTGTGGGCTCACCCGGGAAAGATCTATATAAACCAATTATCCAAGCATTCCCTCGACTTTTTGGGTTATTTTTCAAGTGTGCGGCTAAATCCTTCAATGGTGCGGAGTCAAATGCT